ACGGTCGGGCGGCGCTAATTCGAATCCCTCGGGCAAAATAAGAACAGCACCCACATTTAACCCTCCCTTTTTCCCATTACCAAGAACTTGTTTCAGTTGCATATCATAAGGAATTCGAAGAACTGCTTCAAATACAGTATCGGGAAGCACAGTTTGGGGAACTTCAATATCCACGGGCTTATTAGCTAAATGGCAATTGGCACATACAATTCGTCCGGTTGCTTCTCGTGGGTTTTCATAACCCTGCTGCGCAAAAATGGGATATGCATTTGAAATAGATGTCCGAGTTATTACGTATATCATGATCGATACAGAAATCGATCGAATCATCTGTTCCTTTACCCAAGAAAAAGTATTTCTATTTTCCATATCCAATCGCAGATCCCAGAATTTCTACAATAAATTAGATAGGTAGCTAAGCTAATCTAGTTCCCTATACACGAGTCTGTTGTCATTCTACTGCAACAGTTGTACTGGAATGATGAATACCTTGAGCAGGTAGAAATAGAAAGAATTTTGCTAAAATGGAAAAGGGCTTTCTTTCTAAAGGAAGAAAGATGCTAATTTGATTAATATCAGGAAATCGAATGAGTTTATGCTTCACTAATTGAATGATAAATGACTACAAGCGAAGGAGATAGACGGTTTAAAGAAAAAAAGATCCAAAATTTAAAACATGTATCTAGAATCACTGGAAAACTACAAACAAAAATAGTGAAAATTAGCTCATTAGGAGCCCATCCAAGATCGTTGTAGACCCAACGAATTAGTAGTTCCCAACCGCGGGTGGAGTGAAATCCAACAAAAAAATCAGTAACTAAAAGAATCAAAAAAGCTTTTATTGAGTCATTTAAGTTATAGAAGAATTCCTGAACCCAAGAATTCAAAATGACAAGTTCCTCTTTACCCAGAAAAAAAGAACCACTTAGAATAGCCAAACAGATTATATTTGTCGAGAAATGCAAAATGATATGGAGATGATCCTCGTTATCTATTTTGACCAATTGTATTATTTCCTTGTGTATTCCTATAGGAGGTTTTTGTACATGTGTCTTCGGTTTCTCTTTTATCATTTCGTCCAAGAGAAAAAGTTCTTCTAATTCTATGAATCTTTCTAGAACCTTTTTCTCTTGAATATCAGTTAAGAGAGTTTCAGATTGCCTGGTATTCCACCAATTCTTAATCCAAAGTTCCAGACATTTGTTAAAAGAGAAAGAGACTCCCCAGGGCAAAAGTACGATAAATACAAGATATAGGAAAGAAGGCAATGCTTTCTTTTTTTTCATTTTTGATCTGTAAATTGAGTTGTTAATGAATCTGCTTCATTCGCTGACTCTATTTCATTCGCTGACTCTATATGATATTTCTTTTTATTTGAAGCAAAAATTCTATAACAAGGTTTGAGACCTTGTATCTATTCCTCTTTTTTGTATACTAGTGGAATTTCATTGCATTGGGTTCTTTCTTAGATCTAGATGGAGTGGAATAGAGAAATAGAATAAAAAAAAAAGCCCTTTCGGATGAAAATGGAAGAATATTATGCCATATATCTCACTTGGACAAAACAAATTAGAAGCAATTTTCTCTTATCCTCGTTTGTTCCTTTCTTTAGATAAATACTCCAAAATCTCCTTACAATAACGAATCCAATTCATTCAATTCATTTCAAAAAAATGAAATCGGTATTCAAAATACTTCAATTGGTACGCGCAAGAAATAGGCCAATTCGGCAGCTTTTTGTTCAATTTCTCGTGGAGTAAAAAACTTCTCATCAGTACGAGTCAAGGGAATGACCCCCTGGCCCCGGATTTCCATATAAAGGATACGACGAGGATAAAGACCCTCTTTAACCTGAATTCTAATTGATTGGATATCCCGCATAAGGAATCGAAGGAAGACGCGACGTTTTATTCCAGGGAATCCCCAACGAAAAATGCACACTATTCCCTCTTTTCTATCGAATCGATCATAACCACTGCCTACATTCCACAAAATAGTGCACCACAAGTAGGAGCTAATGAATAGGCCCGCGATTCCGTAGAAAGACATCACGACCCCCTGTGGAAAAAAAAGAATTTGTTGAGATGGAAGTACAGATATCATATTCTTACCAAGATAACTGGAAGCCCCAACCAATAAAAATCCTAGTGAACCTAGAAAAAGAATACAGGCCCAGAAAAAATTACCTCTTTTTCGAGAACCTTTTAGAAGTTCTATCCATATGTGTTCTGATCGCCAATTCATATTAGATATACTAAATCCAGCAGCGGTCGATTGAAATTGAGAGAATAAGCTAAATGATTTTGACTTTACTTTTTTTTGATTCAGAAATCACCTTCAGTAACTAGTACTCCTGTGAAATAATTGGTTAGATACATTGACTTTCTATTCAAAAAATATCTGTTGATCCACTTAAAATAAAACTCGCTATACCCGGCTCCGCATATGCATGCATTTATGCTCGTAGCCTATATCCGCATCCATAGCCGTTTTTCATTTGTGTGTAGAAAGAGCCACATACCCTACCATATTATATTACTTACACTAAAAAATATCTGTATTATGATATGATCCTGCGTGGAAATACATTGAGAAAATTCGGCCCCATCGGTTCTAGACAATCTTATTTTTCTGCACATAAAGAAATAAAGAAGCCATTGCAATTGCCGGAAATACTAAGCCTACTAAAGGCACGAAAATAGAAGGTAAGTTAAAATCCGTCATAGAATAGGTGTCTCAATTCAAATTTACTATTTCTATCTATTCGAAAAATATCTTAGGATTCTTATAATATAATTAAGTATATCTATTATAAGGAATATTGACTATTGTATTTTTTAGTTTGCAAAATAAAGATTTTTTATAGAATACTATAGAATACTATAGAATACTTTAGTATTCTATAAAAAAAAATGAATGGAATGGATAATAAGAAAATTGCAAAAAAGGAGATTAAAAAGATTTTCTTTTTCTTTTCCCGTCCTCATGGCCTTTCTATCCTTCTAATCGAACTTGAAATTGGATTCAAAAGAAAGCGATTGTGAAAATGAAATACCTCTTTCAGAATACCCTTTTAAAAAGGTCTCAGTACGACTTTTAGTCGAATGCGCCCATTTCGAATCCTAAATCAGTTTCGTCTACCTACTTCCACATGCAATACTTCTTCAACCACTCTCGGACCCCCACAAACGCAAGATGCGCGTCAGGTTTTGAAATAAGGATATCCCCCAACCCCAGTATACCGAAACTCGCTCTTATCCTATCCCACCGGTTGTAAGGATTCATACATAGGGCTTTTTAGTTGATTGATAGTGCCGTAAAGTTGAAGCTTTTTTAGACTTTTTTATTAAGCTGTAATTTCCTTCCTGCATACGTGCTCCTCTATCCTCTAGAAGCTCATACAATAATGCGCGGTAAAGGCGGAAAAATAGCATACTCAATCAAAATCAAAGGGCAAATTCTCTTACCTACTACAGATCTCATACTACCCCCTTAGACTTTTTAAGGCGATATACCACCCAAAGGGTATGAAAATGCCGGGTGGAGTTAGCTTTTCGACGAAAACCCGTCCCGTGCAGCGAAGTCCTGTTAGTAAGATAAGACCCCGCGCAAGACACAAGAATGGATTATAGAAGAATATTATTCCGAATACTCCTCCGGACGCGTATAGTAGCATTGCGATTCCTAATCTTTTTTCATTGATTCTTTCCCAATAAATAAAGACTTTTTCTGTAAATACTGCGTATTTGATTCCATTATCATATGATAATACTATATTTGTATTTATTTATTGTATTATACCTTTATATATTCTAAATATATAGAATAGAGGAATCTCGATTTGTCAAGTCTCATGATCGTATCAAGATCTATTTTTATTCGGCTCAATCTTAAAAAAAAGATTGAGCCGAGTTTAATTGCAATCAATTAGAAGAATAAAGAAGAATTACTGCATTTCGTAACTGCTTTTTTCTCTTTCTATTTTGCTTCTTTTTTATTTAGACCTTCTTTATATCTAGTTTTATCTACTTATCTAGTTTATCTACCGGCTCGAACTCAAATTTGATCGCCTTCCATATTTCACAAGCTGCGGCTAGTTCAGGACTCCATTTGCAAGCTGCTCGGATAATTTCATTACCTTCACGAGCAAGATCGCGCCCTTCGTTACGAGCTTGTACACAAGCTTCTAAAGCCACCCGATTAGCTACTGCACCAGGTGCATTTCCCCAAGGATGTCCTAAAGTTCCTCCACCAAATTGTAATACGGAATCATCTCCAAAGATTTCGGTCAGAGCTGGCATATGCCAAACATGAATACCCCCTGAAGCCACCGGTATAACACCTGGCATAGATACCCAGTCCTGAGTGAAAAAGACACCGCGAGCACGATCTTTTTCAATAAAATCATCGCGCAATAAATCAACAAAACCTAAAGTCATTTCGCGTTCCCCTTCTAACTTACCTACTACTGTACCGGCGTGGACATGATCTCCCCCAGACATACGCAATGCTTTAGCTAATACACGAAAATGCATACCATGATTTTTCTGTCTATCAATAACTGCATGCATTGCCCGGTGAATGTGAAGAAGTAGGCCATTGTCGCGGCAATAATGAGCCAAAGTAGTATTTGCGGTGAATCCCCCAGTTAAGTAGTCATGCATTACAATAGGAACCCCTAATTCCCTCGCAAATATAGCTCTCTTCATCATTTCTTCGACTGTACCTGCAGTCGCATTCAAGTAATGCCCCTTGATTTCACCGGTTTCGGCCTGTGATTTATAAATTGCTTCGGCACAAAAGACAAAACGGTCCCTCCAGCGCATAAATGGTTGTGAGTTTACGTTTTCATCATCTTTGGTAAAATCAAGTCCACCGCGTAGACACTCATAACACGCTCTACCATAATTTTTTGCGGATAATCCCAATTTTGGTTTAATAGTACATCCCAAAAAAGGACGGCCGTACTTGTTCAACTTATCCCTTTCAACTTGGATACCATGAGGCGGACCTTGGAAAGTTTTTGAATAAGTAGTGGGAATTCGCAGATCCTCCAGACGTAGAGCGCGTAGGGCTTTGAAACCAAATACGTTACCCACAATGGAAGTAAACATGTTAGTAACAGAACCCTCTTCAAATAGGTCTAATGGATAAGCTACATAAGCGATATATTGATTTTCCTCCCCAACAACGGGCTCGATGTGATAGCATCGCCCTTTGTAACGATCAAGACTGGTAAGTCCATCAGTCCAAACAGTTGTCCATGTACCAGTAGAAGATTCGGCAGCTACTGCAGCCCCTGCTTCTTCGGGCGGAACCCCGGGCTGAGGAGTTACTCGGAATGCTGCCAAGATATCAGTATCCTTGGTTTCATACTCCGGGGTGTAATAAGTCAATTTATAATCCTTAACACCAGCTTTAAATCCAACACTTGCTTTAGTTTCTGTTTGTGGTGACATAAGTCCCTCCCTACAACTCATGAATTAAGAATTCTCACAACGACAGGGTCTACTCGATATGGATTAGGCGTAAATGAAACCTTTGCAAAAATCTTTTAAAACAAAAAGGGTATTCAATTAATATCAACTCATTAAAGAAAATGGAGGGCATGCTTAAGTTAATGAATATGTTTCATTCATATATAATGCGTACACCCTGTGTATGTTCTATCCTATAGGAATTCTACTATAGGAATTCGATAGGAATTGAGTTGTTGTTATGGTAAGTTAACATGGTTCGTTATTAAACCATGGATTTGATTCACCAAATCCATCATTATTGTATACTCTTTGATAGATATAGCGCAACCCAAATCAATCCCTAATCCTTATTTTACAAGTTCTTAATAGGCCCCTTTCTTATTTTGAATGTAAATACCTAAATACTAAGAAAATTCTCTGTTGACAGCAATCTATGCTTCACAGTAGTATATATTTTGTATATCGAAGTCCTAGATAGGAAAGTAGAGTAGGGACAGATCCTCCACAAAAGGCGAAATGTATATGAAAAAAAAGATTGATTGAACTTTCCAACGGACTCATTCCATGAGTAAACGATTGAATGGGATTCGCTTGGGCAACGAAATCAAGTCCTCGTCCCCCTTTCTCTCTTATTGAATTAACTAATTCATTTCCTTTTGACTTTTGGATTTTTGGCTATTTTTTTGGATTTGATTTGGCATTATTCAACAAGAAAAAAGAAAAAATTCGACAAATTCCTTTTTTTTTTGAAAATTATGTGATAATTATGAGAACCAATCCTACTACTTCTCGTCCCGGGGTTTCCACAATTGAAGAAAAAAGCATAGGGCGTATCGATCAAATTATTGGACCCGTGCTGGATATCACTTTTCCCCCGGGCAAGTTACCTTATATTTATAACGCTTTGGTAGTCAAGAGTAGAGACACTGCCGGTAAGCAAATTAATGTGACTTGTGAGGTACAACAATTATTAGGAAATAATCGAGTTAGAGCTGTAGCTATGAGTGCTACAGACGGGTTGATGAGAGGATTGGAAGTGATTGACACGGGAGCTCCTCTCAGTGTTCCAGTCGGTGGAGCTACTCTCGGACGAATTTTCAACGTTCTTGGGGAACCTATTGACAATTTTGGTCCTGTAGATATTAATGCAACATTCCCTATTCATAGATCTGCGCCTGCCTTTATCGAGCTAGATACGAAATTATCCATCTTTGAAACAGGTATTAAGGTGGTCGATCTTTTAGCTCCTTATCGACGTGGAGGAAAAATAGGACTATTTGGGGGGGCTGGAGTAGGTAAAACAGTACTCATCATGGAATTAATCAACAACATTGCTAAAGCTCATGGAGGCGTATCCGTATTTGGCGGAGTAGGGGAACGGACTCGTGAAGGAAATGATCTTTATATGGAAATGAAGGAATCCGGAGTAATTAATGAAAAAAATTTTGAGGAATCAAAGGTAGCTCTAGTCTATGGTCAAATGAATGAACCGCCGGGAGCTCGTATGAGAGTTGGTTTAACTGCCCTAACTATGGCAGAATATTTCCGAGATGTTAATAAGCAAGACGTGCTTCTATTCATCGATAATATCTTTCGTTTTGTTCAAGCAGGATCGGAGGTATCCGCCTTATTAGGGAGAATGCCCTCCGCAGTGGGTTATCAACCTACTCTTAGTACAGAAATGGGTTCTTTGCAAGAAAGAATTGCTTCTACAAAAAAGGGATCCATAACTTCGATCCAAGCAGTTTATGTACCTGCGGACGATTTGACCGACCCTGCTCCTGCCACAACATTTGCACATTTGGATGCTACTACCGTACTTTCCAGAGGATTAGCTTCCAAGGGTATTTATCCAGCAGTAGATCCTTTAGATTCAACCTCAACTATGTTACAGCCTCGGATCGTTGGCAACGAACATTATGAAACTGCGCAAAGAGTTAAGGAAACTTTACAACGTTACAAAGAACTTCAGGACATTATCGCAATTCTTGGGTTGGATGAATTATCAGAGGAGGATCGTTTAACTGTAGCAAGAGCACGAAAAATTGAACGTTTCTTATCACAACCGTTCTTTGTGGCAGAAGTTTTTACCGGTTCTGCAGGAAAGTATGTTGGTCTTGCAGAAACAATTAGGGGATTTCAACTAATCCTTTCCGGAGAATTAGACGGCCTACCCGAACAAGCTTTTTATTTGGTGGGTAACATCGATGAAGCTAGCACGAAAGCTATAAACTTAGAAGAGGAGAACAAATTGAAGAAATGAAATTAAATCTTTATGTACTAACTCCTAAGCGAATTATTTGGGATTGTAAAGTGAAAGAAATCATTTTATCTACTAATAGTGGCCAAATTGGCGTATTACCAAACCACGCCCCCATTAACACAGCTGTAGATATGGGTCCTTTGAGAATACGCCTCCTCAACGACCAATGGTTAACGGCGGTTCTGTGGAGCGGTTTTGCGAGAATAGTTAATAATGAGATCATCATTTTAGGAAATGATGCGGAACTGGGTAGTGACATTGATCCGGAAGAAGCTCAACAGGCACTTGAAATAGCCGAAGCTAACTTGAGTAGAGCTGAGGGTACGAAAGAGTTGGTTGAAGCGAAGCTAGCTCTCAGACGAGCTAGGATACGAGTCGAGGCTATCAATTGGATTCCCCCATCCAATTGAATACAATCCAATGGTTTAGTTGATACAAAGAAAAAGGGAAGAGGGGTAGAAAAAGTTATTAGATAGCGAAGCGAAGTAAGTCCAATGCTATCTAGTAATTTTTCTACCTACCTACCTACTATTGGATTTGAACCAATGACTCCCGCCGTATGAAAGCAATACTCTAACCACTGAGTTAAGTAGGCAATTTATCACCACAAAGGAAGACCCATTACTTCGATCGATTATAGATCGAATCCTTTTTATAAGCAATACTGCTCCGTTATTGGTATGTTATATAGTAAACAGATCAAAGGGATATCCTCTGGCATTAGAGAATATTCATCTTGACAAGAAATTATCTATATGTTAAGATATCTCTGACAAGGGCTATAGCTCAGTTCGGTAGAGCAACTCGCTTACACGTGCGCCAATGCTTTTCAAGGGAGCTTATTATGCAATGAACATAATTGATCTTATTGCAAAATCAATGTCTTACTTCATGGATTCGAGAGAATAGGAGAACAGTAGCCTGACAAACAGTCGGTTCAGTCCGATTCAGGTGCCAATTCAGGTGCCTAATCAAATAGAACCCTTATCGATTTGCTAGTTGATAAGGTAAATATCCAGCCCACTAAATGCTAGGCGTAATGAGGATAAGGGCCTCCAAAAAACTTCTTTTCGTTCTATGAACTTTAAGGTGTATGAAGTCTCATAGTCAACTCTTGCAGCGGAACGATAGAGACTCCATTTCACTTAGGTTGATTTAATTTAGGCCGGAGGCAGACCTAAGTCAAGGTAATCCTCCTTTGAAACACTTTGGTATTGCTCCTAGATAGATCATAATACAAATAATCAATCAGAGCACAGGGAGCCATCTCATTATCTTTCCGTAAAGAAAAACTATGGTGGACTAACTGATCTTTACATCAGTTGATGAAAGAGCCCAATGCAAAAAAATGCATGTTGGGTCTTTGAAACAGTTCGAATCATTTCGATAATAATCCGTTTGATCTGTTTTACCGAGAAGGTCTACGGTTCGAATCCGTATAGCCCTAATATGTCCTTTTTTTAGATTTTAGGATAGAGATCCTATGTTTCCTTTAGTATAGTTTTCATTTCCTCATTAGTACTTGTTTATAGACTGGACGGTCGCTTGCGCCATAGAATAGAGATAAAAGCATTACCACAGGCTCATTCATCGAAAATCTTAGAGACAGGAAAAGAAAAACGAATTTCTATCAAATCAATAGAAGGAAGGATCCCTTACCTGATTTGAATTCCATCCTCCTTCAAATAGGATATGCTCTAAGTCCCTAGATTTCCCTATAATAACTGCAATGATTTTCTCCATCTTGCGAATTCCTACTTTGTTTGAAGTATATTATTTTGCTTATATATACATTATCTAAATCGATCTACTTTAAATAAAATAGAAAAATGGAAATAAAATCCAAAAATAAAGAAAGAGTAAATAAGAAAACAGAATATTCTGTCTCATAGTTCTGAAATAGAGTTCTTTATTTTTATAGTATTACTCCTCATTAGGCTGCATACATTAGTCATCCTATCTTAATTAGGTTCTAATTATAAATAGAATGGAAATCAAAAAGAAAGGGAGTCGGGATTCCATTGGATGAATCTTTAAAGAAGACAGGGCACAGAGGAAACAAAGGCTAAACTAAGTGCTTTGGTTTGAGCAAAACAGATTCTTGTTTCACCGAGGAAAAGAGATAAGTTCTGGATAAATTGACAACGCTGACTTGAATTGACTAATTAAGTTCCGCCTATTCCACATTAATGGGAGTACATTTATGTTTCTGCTTCACGAATATGATATTTTTTGGACATTTCTAATAATAGCAAGC